AGAGGATAGGATTCAAAAAATCCATGGACCGACCCCTACTATGAACTAATAACTATAGAACTAATAACCAACTCATTGCTTCGCATTATCTGGATACAAAAAACCAGTCAAGATATGATATATTGGTCATATCATTGTAGCAGCTGAATTTTATTTGCATAAACAAAAGAAAAACCAATCTGATTTTGATAGAAAAGTATGCAGATAAATGGAAGGGTGAGAGAAAGAAAGAAAAAGAATATCAATGATATATCACCCATTCCAATATATGTAAGGTTTATGAGTCATCTCAGAAAAGGCAGTGTTAGAACGCATCAATACTGATTCACCCATAACTAGATAAATCTGTTCATAAAAAAAATAAAGAGCCTCGAGCCAATAAAGACTGAGAAGATTGACTCAAGAACAAATTTCATGAGAGCTCCATTGTAGAATTCAAACCTAACCATTAATTGAGAAGCGATGGGAACGACGGAACCAATGAATACATAGGATTCTATTGAAAAACGAATCCGAATAATTCATTGGGTGGGATGGCGGAACGAACCGAGGCCAATTCATTTTTTCCGAGAAATTATGAGCTAACCCTACAACGGAAATAGATATTGAAAGAGTAAATATTCGCCCGCGAAGGTTTTTTTAGATTAGTCAATCTTGTTTGATCCAATATGATAAAAGACAAAACAAAAAAACGATTCGTTATAAAAAAAAAGACATTATGTATATTATTGAAAAAGAAAAAAAAGAAATATTGTTTGTCCAAAAAAAAGTATATTTTCATTCAAATTGAATCCTTTAATTCGCGAGGAGCCGGATGAGAAGAAACTCTCATGTCCGGTTTTGTAGTAGAGATGGAATTGAAAAAGAATCATCAACTATAACCCCAAAAGAACCAGATTTCGTAAACAACATAGAGGAAGAATGAAAGGGATATCTTATCGAGGCAATCGTATTTCTTTCGGTAAATATGCTCTTCAGGCACTTGAACCGGCTTGGATCACATCTAGACAAATAGAAGCAGGGCGACGAGCAATGACACGAAATGTGCGGCGTGGTGGAAAAATATGGGTACGTATATTTCCAGACAAACCAGTTACAGTAAGACCTACAGAAACACGTATGGGTTCGGGGAAAGGATCCCCCGAATATTGGGTAGCTGTCGTTAAACCAGGTAGAATACTTTATGAAATGGGTGGAGTAGCAGAAAATATAGCCAGAAAGGCTATTTCAATAGCGGCCTCAAAAATGCCTATACGAACTCAATTCATTATTTCGGGATAAATAGGAACGTAGATCCATAATCAAAAAAGTCTTGGGGAAAAATTGCAGGTTTCTTTTTTTTGGACAAACAATATTTCTTTTTTTTCCTTCACTCTTTGCATTGAAAGAACAGATTACAAAATGATATGATTCAACCTCAAACCCATTTGAATGTAGCCGATAACAGCGGGGCTCGAGAATTAATGTGTATTCGAATCATCGGAGCTAGTAATCGCCGATATGCTCATATCGGTGACATTATTGTTGCTGTGATCAAGGAAGCATTACCAAACACACCTCTAGAAAGATCAGAAGTGATCAGAGCTGTAATTGTACGCACTTGTAAAGAACTTAAACGTGACAACGGTATGATAATACGATATGATGACAATGCTGCAGTTGTTATTGATCAAGAAGGAAATCCAAAAGGAACTCGAGTTTTTGGTGCGATTGCCCGAGAGTTGAGACAGTTAAGTTTCACTAAAATAGTTTCATTAGCTCCTGAGGTATTATAAGATGATAGTTCTATTATACATAATATTTGTATGAAATTAGATTGTATCTCACGCATATACCTTATATTTAACATAATTAAAGAATTTTTAAATACTATGTTAAATAAATAGAAATATTAAATATTTTTTAAAAATGGAAATAAAAACATGTTGATTGTATCAAAAATGGGAGGAAAGAGTAATTTAAGTTTATCATGGGTAGGGACACTATTGCTGACATAATAACTTCTATACGAAATGCCGACATGAATAGAAAAGGGACGGTTCGAATAGCATCTACTAAGAGCACCGAAAACATTGTTAAAATACTTTTACGAGAAGGTTTTATCGAAAACGTGAGAAAACATCAGGAAAACAACAAATATTTTTTTGTTTTAACCCTACGGCATAGAAGGAATAGGAAAGGACCATCTAGAACTATTTTAAATTTAAAACGGATTAGTAGACCTGGCCTACGAATCTATTCTAACTATCAACGAATTCCTAGAATTCTAGGCGGGATGGGGATTGTAATTCTTTCTACTTCTCGAGGTATAATGACAGACCGAGAGGCTCGACTACAAGGAATCGGCGGAGAAATTTTGTGTTATATATGGTAATCTTTATGATATCCGAATTGTATTCGGAATTTATTATTTGTCAACGAAAAGGGGCGGAGTAGTTGATATCACTCTTCCTACATTAGTTGATACTTCTAGGGGTTTTACCTAGAATGCTAAAATGAA